TAAATGAAAGTCTCTTTCTCACATCCACTCTCCTCACATTGTCGGAACAAAACAAAAAGATCGTATGCATTTTTATGAAAATATTTGATACATGAAGCCATAATCTAATTTCTCTCGATCTAAATCTTAGATAGATAGAAATTCGAATATTCGATAGAAATCCCAATGGATCCTCGTATGTTCGGGAATCGAAAGATATTGGAAATATCTCTTGTGTTGTAACTTGGAATAAACCTTTTTATGTAGAGGAACGGAATATCAAGTTATTCCTATGGAACGTTTAGGAACAAGAAGATTTAATCGGAAATATCGACTTTCAAATTTAAATATCAGAATAGTGGATATAGTCATGATTCAATGGGTTAGGTCCACTTACTTTTTCTTTTGTTGATTTCTAATCTTTACAATAGATTTGACTGGAATAATGGAAAATCAAAATATTTGGCGATTGAAGAAACGACTTATCATTATCATTACTCATTATAATAAAAAAATGTTCAACTTTCTTTTCTAACTAGAATGACTATTCTAATTAGTATACTAGAACTCATTATGTAAGGGTAACTTATTATCATTAAATTATATAGTTTCGAATTACATTATTATACAGTTGGTTACTCTTTTTTTATTACAAAAAAGTATCATCTTTATTCTTCGTTTAAATATGAATATTACCACTTGAGGTTTTTTATGAAAACGGCAAAAAAGCCCCTTATCGGATTTGAACCGATGACTTACGCCTTACCATGGCGTTACTCTACCACTGAGTTAAAAGGGCCATTTTATTCAATTACTGAATGAGTAAGTAGGCGGATAAGATAGATGGATCTATCTATGTATATATATTCTAAGTTGTATTAGTAAGTATACACAGTAGACTCCTAGTGGTTAGTGGCCCCTTCGGGAACGAGAATTTGGATTTACTTAAGGAGTATAAGTAGAAGGTAATTGTGGTTTTTTGATATTGGATTTGAGAAATATCAACAAAATGAATTGTTTCAAGACCAACCCGAATGGAATTGACCTGACCCCCATCAGAACGAAACAAAATTAATTTGATTGATACATGTACCTACCAATTCGACGTAGATCCAAGATATTTTATTGAAGCATGTGCTGAAGAGATTTGGTTTGTCCTCTGAACCCAATTTTTAGAGAAAAAACGAATTTCGATAACTTGTTGATCCCCGTTCGCAGATTTTCAGATTTCTATTTCTCATTTGTTAATTTCCTGGGTTAGTGTGATATAGAGATACGCCTCTCTCATCTTAACAAGAAGTGAATCAATGAATGAAAGTGGAAGAAATGAAGTTTAACCTTCTTTTATGCCGAACCAATCACTTCCGCAAAAAGTCCTCTACTTCGTTATATGCCGAACCAATCACTTCCGCAAAAAGTCCTCTACTTCGTTATATGTTTTATTATTATTTTTTTGAATATAAATTTTCTAGAATCTTCATTCTATTCGAGAATAGAATGAAGATTCGAATGAGTGATTCATGAATTGAAATGACGAATACGAATCAAAAAATGCTATGGTATGGGATCAGAAAAGACGTAAAGATCCTTCAGATCTAGTCATACCATTCCATTATATTGACAATTTCAAAAAACTGCTCATACTATGAGCATAGTATGATGGCGGTCGGGCAATTATGCCCCCATCGTCTAGTGGTTCAGGACATCTCTCTTTCAAGGAGGCAGCGGGGATTCGACTTCCCCTGGGGGTAGGGTACTACGAAAGGAAGTTGATCGTGGATTATCAATAAGACTCGAATAGATTCTTCCTGGGTCGATGCCCGAGCGGTTAATGGGGACGGACTGTAAATTCGTTGGCAATATGTCTACGCTGGTTCAAATCCAGCTCGGCCCAATAATTCGCTGATTCACCATGAAATGATATAACCCCTTTTGTTTTCCAGAAATGGCAGATACGAATGAATTCTCAATCGATTTGGCAATAACGAAAGGATTACTAATAACTAATAATAAATAATCCGTGCTGCTTTCCGCTTTCACTAAAGTGTATATTTATGTGGATATCACTCGCGTCTCTGTTCCAACAGGGCGCTATTAATCTAAATAGAAAAATAGAAAAGGTTTGAATGAAATCATAAGAATTAAGAATATGGATGCTGTACGTTTTATTTCTCCGGGATTGTAGTTCAATTGGTCAGAGCACCGCCCTGTCAAGGCGGAAGCTGCGGGTTCGAGCCCCGTCAGTCCCGACGGATCCAAATCCAATAAAAAAAATACATCAATATATCTCTCCATTTTCTGTTAAACTGGGTACAAATGGTAGAGTTTCATTCCCAATGGTATCCTTCTTTTTCGTTTCGCATTTCTCATCAATTGGTAACAGTTGATGAGAAAGGGACATGTGTGAATTGCTAAAATTATTGGTAGAATCATATTCAGGATTCCAAGAGATGCAGTGTTGGGTCGCGTTTTTTTTTTCGACTGCTCCCGATCCGTGTATGTAATAGAATCGAGTACCGTATGGTTTCTGGGAGCACATACACAAATGGAATCTTGTACGATACAAAATGAATTTAAGAGAATTACTTTGATCAAATACTTTTCACTTTTAAAATGAAACCCTTTCTGGTTTCAATTTTGTGTAACTTCAATTACTCATTTGAATTTTAAACAATCTATTTCATTCCAATTTCACGCCGAACTTTTGATATATGCGTTCGATTCCTAATCCAAGGAAAGGAGATATTATTAATAAAATAAAGATAAACCAAAGGTCTCGCCCCAGCCCCTCTTAGAGAGGGAATGAATAATCTTTTTTTTTTCGGGTAAGGGTATTGTCGAAGAAAGAACAAACTTGAAAATAGTCAATTTACTGGAATCTGGAATACTTTCTTTTTTTATACCAGCACTCGTCTTTATGACACTTCTTTTTCTTTATTTTCCAAGAAAACGAGATCATTAAAAAAAGGAGTTAAGTTCTAAACTCCTTTTTTCCTTTTTTCGATTTTCTGTTTGTTTGGGTTTATTTGTAAACCATTTGGAAACAATGGAAGTGAAAAGCGGTTAGATGGTTGTACAAGAAAGACGGGAGGTTCTCAAAAAGACAGAATGGAAAAGAATGATAAATCAAAATAACGTATTAAAGTATAAAGGAAAGGAATTCTTTTGAGTGAATCAGGAATCAAAGTTTGTATTAGTATGTGAATAAAAGATCTGCCTATGTTATACTATTCAATTCTCGACGATGAATCGACTTGATAGCTCGGATATTGTTATTCATGATATTGATCCGATTCGATATCATCGAAATCGAATCGATCCCATTGAATTTACAAACGAAAGATTTATCATCTCTATGGGATTAAATCCCGAGTTATTGCGAAGTAAAAAAAAAAAACGAAACGATGAGATTATGGAAGTAAATATTCTCGCATTTATTGCTACTGCACTGTTCATTCTAGTTCCTACTGCTTTTTTGCTTATAATATACGTAAAAACGGTCAGTCAAAGTAATTAAAGTTATAAATTTGAATGAAACTGGATTTCTTAGTTCTTATCAATGATTTAAGAACTCAAAAAAAATGAAATTTCCCAAATGAAATGAACGGACTAAAATCAGGAGTAGCCTATAAGATCTGATAGTCTGGTCGAAAGATTCATTTATGAATCTTTCGACCAGACTATCCATTTTTATTATTGTAATGGATAAAGATACAAACTGAATCGAGATCAATCTACAATATGGATATGTATCTTCATACATGTTAATATCAATTAAATATATGGAATGTACATAGTATCTTAATTCTATTTCTTTGCTTCATCTATTTCTTTCCTTTATCTATTTTCTTTTTGTTGATTCCAATCAATCTGAAATAATCGAGAGGCAACTCTTATGATTTTCGAATTTCTAGATTTCTGATTATTTTCAATATGAATCCCGGTATCCATTAAAAAAAGAATCAAATCAATGAAGAAAAGACAATATTGGACATATATTTCTAAAAGAAAATCAAGTTACTAAAAAAAAAAATGATTTCGGTTTTGTAGCACGATCTATAAAAAATATATAAAAAAAGTGATACAGTTTGATTCCCCAACTCAATTCGTATCTACAGTCCACTCCTTCCCCATATTACGAGTGAAAGGGAAAATGTAAAGACTACCATTAACGCAGCCCAAGCGAGACTTACTATATCCATGTAAATTATGGCCCCTATCTCTCTGAATATGAAGGAATTTTTCCATTAGTGTTTATTAATAATAGTGGAATCACTGGTGCAGAGTCAAAAAGGGATTCTGACCCAAGACCTTTGATGAAAGACTCCAATAAATATGAAAGACTTCAATAAACCCCCTTCTAACAAGTTCTTATATGATTTCTAGTAGAAATCGGGAAAGATTAAACTGCAGTTACGCTTTTCTTTGGAAGTATCAAAGGGAATGCTACTAATATGTATATGTAGGAATACTAAGACCTATTCTTTTTTTTGTTGTCCTTCATTACCATTAAGGAAAAGAAAAAGCGAATTATCCATCCAATCGAATTTAAGAACCGGTCAGTAGACACTCCATTAAAAATGGAAAAAATAGGTAACTCTTGATTTGATATGATAGCCCCTCCGCTACTAGAATCTTTCCTTGAATCCTAAATGCAAGGATTTACGGCACTTTAATTTAAAGAAGGGAACCCCCAACTGTTTTAGAATCAAGAAAGTCTCAATAATCTTTTTCCTACGTGTGTTTTGCTGGGAAAAATTCGGCGAGTTATAACAGCAAGGGAGAATAAAGAATAAGGTATTTAGAGTCTTGTCTTTTGTTGATCAGGCGACACCCAGATTTGAACTGGGGAAAAAGGATTTGCAGTCCCCCACCTTACCGCTCGGCCATGCCGCCAAAACGATACCAAATAGATGAAAATATTCCCCTTAGAATAGTATCTCAAAATACCCAATATCGAAATACCTCTCTTTTCTATTGAAAAACCAAATGTGAATTTTTTCAGTCACAAAAGCCCAAAT